AAGGGAAAGAGTCAAAGAAAAGATGGTGATTCAATCAAGTCAAGATTTCTCCGGTACCCCGTGTCATCAAATCAAAAAAAATAGAGGCGAAAGATACCAGAGTAATATTGTATCAGACTACTTGTCTCCTTGTAGTTGGATCTCCAAGTTTTTGGAATGTTCCAAATTCCACTTGAGCGTCCAAATCTGGATCAATACCAGCAAAAACATCTCTGAACAAGGTTCTAGCGCCATGCCAAATATGTCCGAAAAAGAAGAGCAAAGCAAACGTAGCATGCCCAAAAGTGAACCAACCCCTTGGGCTGCTCCGAAAAACACCATCGGATTTCAAAGTAGCCCGGTCTAATTCAAAAATTTCACCTAATTGGGCACGTCTAGCATATTTTTTCACAGTAGCAGGATCGCTATAACTGACTCCATTGAGTTCGCCACCATAGAACTCAACAGTTACACCTACTTGTTCGACGCTATACTTTGATTCTGCCCTTCTAAAAGGAACGTCGGCTCTCACAATTCCGTCTCCATCTACCAAAACTACCGGGAATGTTTCGAAAAAAGTAGGCATACGACGTACAAAAAGCTCGCGACCTTCTTTATCTCTAAAGATGGGGTGCCCCAACCATCCAACAGCTATTCCATCCCCGCTGTCCATTGAGCCTGCTCTGAATAATCCCCCCTTTGCCGGATTATTACCAATGTAATCATAAAAAGCTAATTTTTCGGGAATTTTAGACCAAGCTTCCGATAAACTCAGATTTTCGGCTAGTCCTGCGCCAACTCTTCGATATATTTCTTGCTGGAAGTATCCCTGATCCCACTGATAACGAGTGGGACCAAATAATTCGATTGGAGTAGTTGCTGAACCATACCACATAGTTCCAGCAACAACGAAAGCTGCAAAAAAAACAGCAGCGATACTGCTGGAAAGTACAGTTTCAATATTGCCCATACGTAATCCTTTGTATAGGCGTTGAGGCGGACGGACACTAAGATGAAATAGACCCGCTAATATGCCCAATGTACCCGCTGCAATATGATGAGAGGCTATCCCTCCCGGAACAAAAGGATCAAAACCTTCCGCGCCCCACGCTGGATTTACAGATTGTACTTTTCCAGTTAGCCCATAAGGATCGGACACCCATATTCCAGGACCAAACAAGCCTGTTACATGAAATGCGCCAAAGCCAAAGCAAGCCAACCCTGAGAGAAATAAATGAATTCCAAAGATCTTGGGCAAATCCAAAGAGGGTTTTCCTGTACGTTCATCACAGAATATTTCTAGGTCCCAATACACCCAATGCCAGATAGCTGCCAAGAAGCACAAGCCAGAAAACACGATATGTGCCCCCGCCACACCTTCATAACTCCAAATACCCGGATTCGTTATAGTTCCTCCTGAAATACTCCACCCACCCCATGAATTGGTTATTCCTAAACGAGTCATGAAGGGTATAACGAACATACCCTGTCTCCACATGGGATCAAGAACAGGGTCAGAGGGATCAAAAACTGCTAATTCGTATAGAGCCATCGAGCCGGCCCAACCAGAAACCAGAGCCGTATGCATTATATGGACAGAAAGCAATCGGCCGGGATCATTCAATACGACAGTATGAACACGATACCAAGGCAAACCCATGGAAATACCCCTTTTTTATCAAATATCAAAGAAAAATGGACACTATGTAACTTTATCGCATTGGAAAAGACTATACTATGTTATGTACCTAACCTTTTCAGTGGATTCTGTATGAGAAAGGGTTAATATTTATTCCGTTCCATTGAAAATAACGGAACAATTCTGTTCGTAAGAACAAAGAGAAGCAGATCTATTCTATACCCGATAAGTACCAATACGCAATGGGGCTTGGTCCTCCTTTTTGGGGAACGAATGCATAGATACTTGTTTATCATTCAAACGATCGACCCGTTCGTTAAAATTTGTTCTTTATTCATTCTGTTTTCTTCTATGAATCTTTCATCCATTCTATGTATAAAATAGAATAAACAGAAAAAAAATGATGAAGACAATAAACCCATTGGTACGTTTCCATATTAAAGCGAAGTATAGTACTTAACTTTTTTTCTTTAATTTAATGCCCATTGGTGTTCCAAAAGTGCCTTTTCGGAATCCTGGAGAGGAAGATGCAGCTTGGGTTGACGTATAGTGCGACTTGTCAGACATATTGAGTCATATGGGGTTTACCCGTTCTCTCCCCCGATTGAGATATCCTCTGTTTCACCCAAGAAATATTGATTGAACCATCAATCATTCGGAGCGTGAAGTGCAATTAGATCAATTTATATTGGGGATCAATATTATAAATTAGAAGAATTTATGGTTAACTTGGAACGATAAAATAAAGTATCCAGGCTCCGTTCAGAAAATATCAAATTGGTAATATATGTACGATTACTACTTGTATCATAAACGTTCTTTTTTATGCTTACTATTAGGAGTGATCTCAAACTGCCATTCAATGGAATGGAATAGTATGATGAATACATCGAATAGTTTGAGGGAAAGCATGAAACAGATAAAAAAAAAAATAAGCATAGAAAAAGAAGCGGTACTGAGATCATTTGCCCTATATGTGCAAATAGAATTCGGACAGATCTTTACCCGGAGTAGAACACGAACCTAAAAGAATTGAAAGGGCCCATTCAGGAACAAGAAAATAACATCGCGATTTGAATCTCGATGAAACAATACATCAATGGGAGGTTAGTTCAATAAGTTCAGTAAATTTTTTTTATAGGGAAGGGAAAGGGAACCAAAACTCATGTTTTTTGAAAAATAGAGGAAAAGACCTTAATTAGAAAAACAAAAACCTGTTACAAAAAAAGAAATAAGACTGGAATTGACACATTGATTAATTATTCTTTTTCACAATTTTTTGAACCGTATGCATCCAAAGGTGCACGTACGGTTCAAAAGGGATACAATTTTGTCCTAATCAACCGACTTCATCGAGAAAGATTACTTTTTTTAGGCCAAGAAGTTGATAGCGAGATCTCGAATCAACTTGTTGGCCTCATGGTATATCTCAGCATAGAAGATAATACTAGGGATTTTTATTTGTTTATAAACTCTCCCGGCGGATGGGTAATACCGGGAATAGCCATTTATGATACTATGCAATTTGTGCCACCCGATGTACATACAATATGCATGGGATTAGCTGCTTCAATGGGATCTTTCATTCTGGTTGGAGGAGAAATTACCAAACGTCTAGCATTCCCTCACGCTTGGCGCCAATGAGTTTTTATTTGAAAAAAAAAGAAGACTATGCCTTCGCCATATCGAATATGAATAATCGAATATGAAAAATAAGTAATAATAGCATGGCACTTTGAGTTCGATATGAACAAACCATTATTGTTTTTTCCTAACATGAGATTTTGTATCGAAATAGTAGTATGAAACAAAGGTTATTTCCGATTTGATCTTAATGTGTCGGGAGGACATTTTAGCGTCACAAATCATTTTTCTTCCACACCAGAAGCCTTTTCTGATATTTATGAAAGAAGGAGGGGAGTACAAAAATGAAAAAAAAACAAGATCATTTTTTCCTTATTTGGTCGTATCAGAAAGACACTTTGGGATTGCTAAATCACAGACGAAATAAATATATAATATAAAGCAACAGAACCATCATAGTATTTTTTTTTACTCTTACGAAAAGAAGGATGGTAAATGGATTATTCAACGATCTGACTGGATCGGATGGATTCTATTTCTTCCCTTCTTCGATGGAGGGGGGGGGGGGGTAGTCAATTCCATTGCAGAGCCGTATGCAATGCACAAAAGATGCCTGTACGGTTGTTCAATTCTATTTATTTTTTCTTCTTGTTTTTTTTTATCCCTTTAACCCCATCATGCGAGATAGAAGGACCGTTCATGATGTTATATCAATATCATCAGGGTTATGATTCACCAACCTGCTAGTTCTTTTTATGAGGCACAAGCGGGGGAATTTATCCTGGAAGCGGAAGAACTGCTGAAACTTCGCGAAACCCTCACAAAGGTTTATGTACAAAGAACGGGCAACCCTTTGTGGGTTGTATCCGAAGACATGGAAAGGGATGTTTTTATGTCAGCAACAGAAGCCCAAGCTCATGGCATTGTTGATCTTGTAGCGGTCGAAAATTAAAATACTGGGGATTTCGTGTAAATCCATGATTCCATTTTATTTCATTTCAAACCATAATTCGAATTTTCCGCGATTTTATATGTGATATTGAATCGAAATAATTCATAATCATCAATCATAAATCAGGTTAAGATCGATCTAAACCAACCCATTCTATAATATAATTCTATATATACGACATGCCAACTATTAAACAACTTATTAGAAACACAAGACAGCCAATAAGAAATGTCACGAAATCCCCCGCTCTTCGAGGATGTCCTCAGCGTCGAGGAACATGTACTAGGGTGTATGTGCGACTCGTTCAGATCATGAACTCGAACAAATGAGACAATTTTTCCAGTATCAATGATTAATACCAATGAATAGGATAGATAGAGTGGAAGAACGCCATTTATTATCTAAAAATGAAGATCTATCTATCATATACCTATATTGTTGTGTATTGTGTATGGAATTTATGGTTTCTATTGGTGCAAATCCAATCACCTCGATTTGAGATGAGAAGCAATTCCCCATTGGTAGCAAATGGTTATCCATTAAGCGGGGGAAATGGTATTATAAGAAGCAAAAGGGTTATGCTCCTATTCTTGAAAGAACGGACTAACAGGGTCAGCTACCTAGCCAACTTTCATAATTAAATGCCGTCACTATATGGATAGCTCTTATTGTGAAAAGGCCTATTACTGTATAATTGATGGGTAGAGCCAAAGAGTGTGAACTATACAAGTTAACAATACCATTTGATTAAATGAGAGACGAGGCTCCGGCGCATAGAGAGGGCCTCACCGTTTAAGAAGTAATCATAGAAACGATGGAACCCACTATTTTTTTTTATTTAGTATTGGTAGAATTTCTTATTTCCAGGTGAACTAAATGTCTGGCCTGGAAGGAATAAAAAATCGTGGTTGGGAAGGTTATAGTAGCAAAAGCCATTGGAATTTATATTTTATATATCGGAATAATCCGTTTTGTTATTAATCGACCGGGAGGGGACAAATAATGACTGAAAGAAGAGAATTCAATTAGTTATTCATTAAAGTTTAATTTGATTCAATGACCAGAGTTAAACGAGGGTATACAGCTCGGAGACGTCGAACAAAAATTCGGTTATTTGCATCAACCTTTAGAGGGGCTCATTCAAGACTTACGCGAACGACTACTCAACAGAAAATGAGAGCTTTGGTTTCCTCTCATCGAGATAGAGGCAGGCAAAAGAGAGATTTTCGTCGTTTGTGGATCACTCGGATAAATGCAGTAACTCGCGAGAATAAAGTATTCTATAGTTATAGTCGATTAATATACAATCTGTACAAGAGGCAATTGCTTCTTAATCGTAAAATACTTGCGCAAATAGCTATATCAAATAAGAATTGTCTTTACATGATTTCCAATAAGATCATCAAATAAAGGAAATTATGAAGTAATATACAGGAATGATTGAACAAGAATTCCCCGGAGAATGAACTCCGGGAAGATAAAATAGAATAAAAATAAATTAAGAAAAAATTAAGATTAAGATAAGTAGTAGGAATGAACGAACATGTTTCAATAAAAAAAAAGATTTCTTATTCCCCCATTTTTTTGTTTCTTATAACACAAGAATAAAACCTGGATTCTAGGCCTTTTCGAACAAAACATTAATCTGAGCTTGAATTCCGATTGGAATTGGAGTTTTGAGTCAATTGAGGAATATGCCTATTTATTTCTGGCTCTAGGACCAGTAGTTCTAGGGATTGACTCGGCTCTCTCAAATTGTTTCTCATTATTAAGAAAAGGTAACGAAGATAAAATACGAGCTTGTTTTATAGCAATAGTAATTAATCGTTGTTGTTTCAAGGTCAATCTATTCACCCGTCTAGATAATATTTTTCCTTGTTCACTAATAAATCGACTAATTAAACTCATGTTTCTATAATCAATTCGATCCCCCGATCCAATTGGGGGCAAACGCCTACGAAAAGAGAGCTTGGATTTACGAAAAGGTTGCTTAGATTTATCCATGGGTTATTCCTTATCTCTAAAATTCTATTTCTTTATTCATTTCAGATCCGGCCAAAATAGGGTTTGATTTGTATAATTTGTATTTTTGTAGAATTTGTATTATATAATATATATATTATGTTATATGTTAAGTTCTTCGTTAAGTTCTTCCTCTTTCTGCTCCTTGGATTGTAATGGAAAAATCGCACACACGTTCCGTTCGGTTTATTTCTTTATTTCCCCGTGAATCGTATGTTTGTGACAATAGCGACAAAATTTTATCAATTCTAATCGACTGGGTGTATTGTGTCGATTCTTTTGAGTAATATATCTAGAAATACCCGGCGATTCCTTATTGACACCATTTCGGACACAACAATTAGTACATTCCAAAATAACTCTGACTCTGACATCTTTACCCTTGGCCATGAACCCCCTTTGGATTTTGGATCGACTTAACTTAACTTTTCTATTTTTGATCCGAAAAGAAAAAGAAGAAAAGAACAAAAAAAAATTTTAAAATTAATAGAAGTTACTAACTCGAAATTTAATTTATAAAGATTTCATTGTAATTAATATTAATATATTAATATTAATAGAGTAATAATTAAGTAATACAATTTTTTTTCTAACTATCAATTATTCCTATCCTAATTCCAGTATTTAATTTATGTATCCTCTTTCTATGCTATGATTTCGTGGAGCCTCCCCTAGACTGGACCCACATTTCCATTTATGTTCTCCAAAATTCGATTTTAGATCCACTTTTTGCTGGGGTTCAATACATTTTTTTTTCTTTCTCTTTCCTTCCTATCCTAAAGAACTTAAAAAGGGGGCGAAATGCATTTTAGTCACGTCACATAGAATTAGAGCTCCCATTTTTTTTCCTTTTTTCGCATATTATATTAATAACTAGAATTAAAAAATAACTAGAATTAAAAAAAGGGAAATGACAAGGCGTCTGGGAATAAACGATTAATCTCTATCAATAGACCCGCTAAAGACCCAAACCATAGAGTAGTTAGCACAGGTGCCGTGGAGAGATATGTTTTTATATCTCGCATTGAAAATCCTCCTTCTTTATTGTTTATTGTAAAACATAGACATATATTATATGGTCAGATGCCGTAGTTCAAGATCATTTGTATTTATTTTTACGCGGAATTCCTAACTAAAATGGATATGTACAATGAACCAGTAGATGTTCTTGTCCCTAAAAAATAAAAGATGACCCCCTCTTTCTGAGCATTATCGATAAATATTCATTCTTTTATTTTTTATACGTTAGGTTTCAGATGTATATAAATAAAATTATTTATAATATATATATATATATTATATGAAACAAAAAATATGAAACAAAAAAAAAAGAAGAAATGGTAATAAAATTGTATATAAATGGAGGAGAAAATAACAATGTGGAAAACAAGACAAGGATTTTGTACAATGACATTGTAAAACAATTTTGAAAAGGGATGTAGCGCAGCTTGGTAGCGCGTTTGTTTTGGGTACAAAATGTCACGGGTTCAAATCCTGTCATCCCTACCTATTACTTCTCCTACGGGCAGTAACGGGAGATTAATCGAGATCGATTAAAATTGGGCATAATCTTTCATTTTTGCATACATATACTATATGTATGCAAGATATTTTGGGGTACAAAAAAATCCTTTCCTTTACAGTCGTATCCCCTGTCATAAGAAAGCGCTCTTAGTTCAGTTCGGTAGAACGCGGGTCTCCAAAACCCGATGTCGTAGGTTCAAATCCTACAGGGCGTGATTCTGTTTATGTTATTTATGTTATGTTGAATGTCGAATCACATACAATAAAATAACTTAATAAACTTGAATTGTAACTTGAATTTGACCTCCCTGCAAGGAGGAGGAGGTCAATAAAAAAAATATTATTCAATCAAAGGTCCAATTGATCACCGCGTCTGTATTGTAAATATGCAGTTACGAATAATCCTGCCAAAGTAATAGGAATTAGACCTAAAACGATTCCAAATAAAAAAACTTCAATCATTTCGCTTTGTTGTTTGAGGGAATAAAAAGAGAGGTAAGATCTATCCCTAAATATTAATCTGAATTGTCCGTGAATCTCAATAACCGAGAATTGGCAATTCCCGCGCCCGCGGGAAGGAACTATAGAATACCTGGAATTTCAGAGAAATATTTATTTTGATAAATTGTTCATTCAATTCATTTCAAATAAGTCGTATCTTGTTCAAACCAATCAATAGAGCTGGGGTTATAGTTGAAGCAGCCAGTAGAAAACCGAAATAACTAGTTATAGTAGGCATGAAAGAGCTAAATTAGATATGTTCTTTTACTACATATGTTGATAAAACACTTACCTAAGTTTCAATTTTTCCCAGATACGACAGTAAGAAAAAACCCATTGACAGTAGACAATATTAATTTAGTTCCATCTTGATTCATCAGTCATTATACATTATGGATGGCACTAAAAAGGATAGAGTGACATAGTAGAAAAAAAATGGATTCATCAGCTGTGATGTGACATCAACCGGTCCTGTGATTCCGAATCAACAGATTCATTGTGCAATTCGTGAGTTGAATAAAGTAATAGTAAATAATAATAAGTAATAAGTAATAAAAAAAAAATAAAATATTAAAGTAATAAAAACTGTATCATATCACTTCATTCAAAAATGCAATTATATTTCAGTAATTTTGGATTGGAATAAAAGAATTGGATTTTAAAATAATTTCAATTTTAATCATTTCTTTTTCAATAGGATTTAATCCATTTTGGATCGAACGGCCCGATACCACCTTTTATTTATTTTAACTCATTGGATTCAATTCAGTACAGTAATAGGTTAATTAATTGCCCCATAATATCTCGAATGAGAATAAAAAAAAGTGTCCCACGATCTATCGAAAAAATAAAACCCTTACTTTTTTTTTTATTTTATTTCGGATCCAACTCGATTCGAAGACGAGCAACTTCCATTATCTTTTTAGCTTCTACATTCTGTCTTTCCATATCATGGAGTTCCATCCTTGTAGTTCGGTCAAGAAAGAACCTTGCTTTGAATCTAATGCAACAAGGGTTGCATCGCGAATAGTATATTGATTGTTCCAACTATGTTCTGTTTTTTCATCAAATACTATCATAATATATTTATTATTTATTGTATTGTGTATTGTACGACCAACTAAGTATTTGAAATGAAAGGATTCGAACAAAAAAAACCTTTAACCATAAAAAGGGTTTATAAATTTCGCATATAATTGAATTGTGTAAATATGATAATATCTTTCATGAATTATTAGAACCCATCGATTCACACTTTATCAAGATCTTTACTTTCTATCTATTACGAAACCCATAATGGAAATCTTAAAATATTATAAGGAATTTTAGTAATTTTCTATTGTATTGATTTATTCCATAACATACAGTTTATGCATATACAAGGAACAAAAAGGGAATAAAGGAATTATGTAGCATTTCATTTCGGTACTGATTGAGACTGCGTTGCTGTGCCGGAGGAAGGATAGCTATACTGATTTGATATACTCTAAATACACCTTTGGTACAAAATTGACGATCTCACAAAGATGAAATATCAGTAGTTTTCAATTTACTGATCCCATCCATCTTTCGCGGAATCGATTCCCTTTTTTGAATGTACAAGAATTTGTGGAGCTCAGCATGTCTGGAAGCACGGGAGAACGTTCTTTTGCTGATATTATTACCAGTATTCGATACTGGGTCATTCATAGCATTACTATACCTTCCCTATTTATTGCGGGTTGGTTATTCGTCAGTACGGGTTTAGCTTACGATGTGTTTGGAAGTCCTCGGCCAAACGAATATTTCACAGAGAGCCG